TTTGGGAAAGAAAAAAAAAAGGGTTTTAATAATAAATACATAAGGAGGTGTTTTCCAATTATTTTAATTAATTAGTTAAGGTAAGTATATATAATTAAATTATTTATATATATATACTATATAATTTAACCTTATCTTTATTTTAGCTTCCATTTGAGGTGAAAAAAAAAATGGAAGCTAGAATAGAGATAAGGTTAAATTATATAGTCCAATGACTATAAAGAAACTTGAAATCGGGAAAAAAATTATTGGGCTGGAGTATAGAAGGAGGGCCATTTGTCTTTCATTACTTAAGTTTTCCTTCTTTAGGATAATTTTCAACGGTAAAATTGTTGATCCGTGAAGGAAAAAAATTGTTTAAATTGAGAAAATTGAAATTGATTTATTAATTTGATTAAACCTAAGTTATATAATAAAATTAAAAATAAAAGTTTTATTCTTGCTTAATTATTTATTTTAGCATAAATCTATATGTAAGTTTTTGCATAAATTTATTTTCTTAATGAGTTTAAGTTTATAAAAGGCAGTAGATTATTTTATTAATATTAAGGTATTTTAGATTTAGTTAATGTTAAAAGGATTGGTAAAAGCTGTGCCAGCATCCGCGGTTATACAGTAAATTCAAATAAATATTATTGGTTTTGGAATAATTATTGTTATTGTGTATAATATATAAATTAAGTTATTTTAAGGTGAAATTTAAATATTTAATGAAATATATTAAGTAGCGGGAAATATTGTTAAAATAAAAATATAAACTAGGATTAGATACCCTATTATTTTAATTGTAAATAAAAAAAAACTGAGGTATTAATAGATAAATCTTTAAACTTAAAGAATTTGGCGGTATTATAGTCTTTTTAGAGGAATCTGTTATGTAATTGATAATCCACGTTGAACCTTACTTATATTAATTCTTGTATACCGCTGTTTATGAATATATTATAAGGTAATTTTCTGAAAATTATATAAATTAATATTTCAAGTCAAGGTGCAGTAATATATAAGTTGAATAATGGATTACAATAAATTTTATTTAAAATGGATGAATTATTAAAATATATTTGAAGGTGGATTTAAATGTAATTTTATAAAGATTATTAAAATGATTATTAGCTCTATAATATGTACACATCGCCCGTCATTCTCGTTATTAAAGATGAGACAAGTCGTAACAAAGTAGGTGTATCGGAAGATGTACCTAGAAAGATTGAAATTTATAATATAAATAATTTCAGGTTAAACTTAAAGTTAAGATTTTCATTTACACTGAAAGAAGAAATTCGTGCAAATCGATATAACTTGAAATTAATTAATTTGTTTATATTATGTGAGGTTTTTATAAATATTTAAATTAAATAAATTTATGTTATTGTAAAATGAATTGATCAAATTATTTTTACTATAGTGAATTAGTATTGTGGAGGAATAATGAGGTAAACTTTATAAGTAGGAAAAGGTATTTTAAATAAATGTATCTTGTGTATCAGAATATATTGAAGTGTATTATAAATTTATTTTTCTCGAATTTAAAAGATTTAATTAGATATATTTATTTATTGTGGAATAAATATTAAAAATTTCTATATTGGTAATGAGATGTTAATCGTTTTTTAGGATATCTAGTATTTTAATAAATGAATTTAATTCATAAGATGTAATTTATTTTCAAAATTAGTTTTGAAAATATTTTATGTTTTAAATTTTAAAAGGGATAAACTTTTTAAAATAATAATTATAATATTAGTTGTGATTTAGGATTTTATGAATTTAGAATTTGTTTTTAATTAAAGGATGTTAAAATTTAATTCTTAGTTTAAGTATAATTTGGATTTATTTAATTTTTATATTAAAATATTAATTTTAATTTTAAATTTTTAATAAATATGATTTAATTAGTAAATTGAAATATAAATTGTTTATTTAATTATTAAGCTAGTATAAAGAATTAGGCAAAATATTTTCACTCACCTGTTTATTAAAAACATGGTTTCTTGTTGATATAAGAAATTTGACCTGCCCACTGAAAGGTAATTAAAGGGCCGCAGTATTTTGACTGTGCAAAGGTAGCATAATAATTAGTCTTTTAATTGAAGGCTTGTATGAATGGTTGGATGAGGTGAAAACTGTTTTATACTAAAGTTGTATTGAATTTAAATTTTAAGTAAAAAGACTTAAATGATATTAAGGGACGAGAAGACCCTATAGAGTTTAATAAGTGTATTTTTAATTAAGTTAAAGATGAATTTTTAATTATTGTAAAAATTTATTTAATTGGGGTGATTGAAAGATAGATAAAACTCTTTTTTAAAATAAATATTGTAGATAAATAGAAGATCCATAAATAGTGATTAAAAGATTAAATTACCTTAGGGATAACAGCATAATACTTTTTAAGAGTTCAAATCGAAAAAAGTGATTGTGACCTCGATGTTGGATTAAGATGAATATTGGGTGTAGATGTTCAATAATTAGGTCTGTTCGACCTATAAAATCTTACATGATCTGAGTTTAAACCGGTGTGAGCCAGGTTGGTTTCTATCTTTAATTTTATAAAATATTTTAGTACGAGAGGACCAAATATTTAAAATAATTTTTAATTAAAATGAATATTATAAATTACTATTTTGGCAGAATTAAGTGTAACAGATTTAGAATCTGTAAATGTGATAATATCATATGTAGTATATGTTAAGGGAATTATATATATTAATATTAATTAGTCTTATTTTAATTATTTTTGTAATAGTTGGTGTAGCTTTTTTTACTTTATTAGAGCGTAAAGTTCTAGGTTATATTCATTTACGTAAAGGTCCAAATAAAGTTGGTTTTACTGGGATTTTACAACCTTTTGGTGATGCTGTTAAATTGTTTTGTAAGGAACATATAAATCCATTAATTTCAAATTATTTATTATATTATATTTGTCCAGTATTTTCATTATTTTTATCTTTATTATTGTGAATATTAATGCCTTATATAAGAGGTATATTTAATTTTAAGTTGGGTTTATTGTTTTTTTTGGTTTGCACTAGAATAGGAGTTTATACTATAATATTGGCTGGATGATCTTCAAACTCTAATTATGCATTATTAGGAAGTTTACGTGCAGTAGCTCAAACAATTTCTTATGAAGTTAGATTAGCTTTAATTTTATTATCTTTTGTTTTTTTAGTTAAAAGATATTCATTATTAGATTTTTTTTATTATCAAATAGGAATTTGATTATTTTTTTTTTGTTTACCTTTATGTAATGTTTGATTTGTTTCATGTTTAGCTGAAACCAATCGAAGACCATTTGATTTTGCTGAAGGAGAATCTGAATTGGTTTCAGGGTTTAATGTTGAGTATGGTAGTGGAGGGTTTGCTTTAATTTTTTTAAGAGAATATTCAAGAATTTTATTTATAAGAATATTAATATGTGTAATTTTTTTAGGATCTAATTTGAATTCATTTATATTTTATTTAAAATTAATTTTTATTGCATTTTTATATATCTGAGTCCGCGGTACCTTACCTCGGTATCGATATGATAAATTAATATATTTAGCATGAAAAAGATTTTTACCTTTATCTTTAAATTTTTTATTATTTTATTTAGGTTTAATATTATATTTTTAAAGGTTTATTTAAGTGTAATTAAAGTTAAAAAGGGATTTTAACCCTTAAATTATGATTTCAAGACATAATCCTATTTATATAAGTTTTTAACTTTTAATTGTGTAATATATTATCTCATATTTTGATAATTAAAGGATTTATAATATAATAAAAGAAATATAAAATAGTTAGAATTTGCCCTGTTAAAATATAAGGATCTTCAACTGGTCGTGCTCCAATTCATGTAAGTAAAATTACAATTGAAATTATAGATCAGAATATAAATTGGTTAATAGGATAATATTGAAGACCTCGAAAGTTAGTAATTGTAAGTGGTATAAAAAATAGAATTGCAATTGATATTACTAAGGCAATTACCCCTCCAAGTTTATTAGGAATAGATCGAAGAATAGCATATGCAAATAGAAAATATCATTCTGGTTGAATATGAATAGGAGTTACTAAAGGATTAGCAGGAATAAAATTATCAGGATCTCCTAAAATATAAGGTTCTTTTAGCGAAAGAATTACTAATAATGTAAATAAGATAATAAATCCTAAAGTGTCTTTAAATGTAAAGTAAGGATGGAAAGGAATTTTATCAATATTTCTATTAACACCTAAAGGGTTATTAGATCCAGTTTGGTGAAGAAAAAGTAAATGAATTATTACTATAGCAGCAATAATAAAGGGTAATACAAAATGAAATGTGAAGAATCGATTTAATGTGGCGTTATCAACTGCAAAACCTCCTCAAATTCATTGGACTAGATCAATACCGAGGTAAGGTACCGCGGACAGTAAATTAGTAATTACAGTAGCACCTCAAAAAGATATTTGTCCTCAGGGTAAGACATATCCTATAAAAGCGGTTGCTATAACCAAAAATAAAATAATTACTCCTGTTATTCATGTATAATAAAATTTATAAGAACCATAATATAAGCCTCGACCAATATGAAGATAAATACAAATAAAGAATATTGATGCTCCATTCGCATGTAAAGTGCGTAAAAGTCACCCATAATTAACATTTCGACAAATATGAGCAATTCTAGAGAATGCAAGATCAATATGGGCAGAATAGTGTATAGCTAGGAATAATCCAGTTAAAATTTGAATTCCTAAACAAAGACCTAATAAGGATCCAAAATTTCATCATGATGAAATATTAGATGGGGTTGGTAAATCTACTAAAGCATTATTTGAAATTTTAATTAAAGGATGGATTTTTCGTAAAGGTTTATTCATTAATTTATTTGACGTAATGGTCCTTTAAAGATATTAATAATTTTAACTACAGCAATTAGAGTTAAGAAAAGATATGATGCAATTAAAATTGTGATTATATTGATAGGCTGATTATATATCTTTAGTAAAAAGTTATTTGATGTAAAATTGAATATTAATAAATTATTTTCTAAATTTTCATATGAATTTAATGAAAAATTAATATCTGTTAAATAATAAATAAAAATTAAAATAATAGGGAATGTTATTATTGATATTAAAATTTTATTAGAATAAAAAAATATTTCATTTGATGCTAGTCTAGTAATATATATAAATAAAACTAACATTCCTCCTAGATAAATTAATAATAAAATATAAGAAAATCAAAAGGTTAATGATATAATACCTCTAATTAAGCATATAAAGATTGCTTGGAGAAAAAGAATTAAACCTATAGATAAAGGATGATTTAAAAATAAGAAAATAATTCTTAAGGTTAAACTAATACTTAAAAATAAATATATAATTTCAAAGGATAGTTTAAAATAAAATATTAGTTTTGGAAATTAATGATAAGATTTTCTTTCCTTTGAAGTTTTAAAATATATAATTTTTTTTGATTTACAAGACCAATGTTTTATGATAAACTATTAAAACATTTTTAATTATGTTAATAATATTTTATTTAATATTTATTTGTGGATTATGAGTATTTTCTTCTAAGCGTAAACATTTATTAATGACTTTATTAAGATTAGAATTTATTGTTTTGATTTTATTTATTATTTTATATGATTATGTGCTTATAATAAGAGGAGAATTGTATATAACAATATTTTTTTTATCCTTTGCTGTTTGTGAAGGAGCTTTAGGTTTATCAATTTTGGTTTCAATAATTCGTACTCATGGAAATGATTATTTTCATTCATTTGGTTTATTACAATGTTAAGATATATAATTTATATAATTTTTATAATCCCTTTATGTTTTGTTAATAAGTGTTGATGATTAATTCAAAATTTATTATTTTTTTCTTGTTTAATGTATTTAATTAATGTGGATTTTTTTTGTTGAAGAGGATTAAGATATATTTTTGGATATGATTTTTTATCTTATGGTTTGGTAATGTTAAGATTTTGAATTTGTATTTTAATAATTTTAGCAAGTTATTCTATTGTTCGTTATAAGTTTTATAATAATATATTTTTAGTAATAATTTTATTATTGTTATTAATATTATATTGTACATTTTGCAGAATAAATATTATTTCATTTTATATTTTTTTTGAAGGTAGTTTAATTCCAACATTATTTTTAATTTTTGGTTGAGGGTATCAGCCTGAACGTTTACAGGCTGGAATTTATTTACTTTTTTATACTTTATTTGCTTCTTTACCTTTATTATTAGGAATTATATATTTGTATAATGTTCTAGGATATTTAACCTTTTCTTTAATATATAAAATGGATTTTTTAAATTTATATTTATATTTAAGAATGGTTATAGCATTTTTAGTTAAAATACCTATATATTTAGTTCATTTATGATTACCAAAAGCTCATGTTGAAGCTCCAATTTCAGGTTCTATAATTTTGGCTGGAGTTTTATTAAAGTTAGGGGGATATGGATTATTACGAGTTTTTGAATATTTAACGGAAGTTGGGATGAAAATTAATATTATTTGATTATCAATTAGTTTAATAGGTGGTTTATTAGTGAGTTTAATATGTTTACGTCAAGTTGATATAAAAGCTTTAGTTGCTTATTCTTCTGTAGCACATATAGGTTTAGTAGTAGGAGGTTTAATAACATTAAATATTTGAGGATTTTATATAACATTTGTTATAAGGATTGCCCATGGTTTATGTTCTTCGGGTTTATTTTGTTTAACAAATATTAGATATGAGCGATTAGGTAGACGAAGATTATTAATTAATAAAGGTTTATTAAATTTAATACCAAGAATAGCTTTATGATGATTTTTACTTTCTTCTTGTAATATAGCAGCTCCTCCTTCTATAAATTTATTAGGAGAAATTGGATTAATTAATAGAATAGTAGGATGAATATGAATAATAATATTATTATTAATAATAATTTCTTTTTTTAGAGCTGCTTATACATTATATTTATATTCATTTAGTCAACATGGAATTTATTATTCAGGAATTTTTAGAAGAGCTAGAGGATATTGTCGTGAATATTTATTATTAATGTTACATTGATTACCTTTAAATTTATTAGTTTTGAAAAGAGAATATATTTTAATTTGATTTTAATTTACTTAAGTAGTTTAAAAAAAATTATGATTTGTGGTATCAAAGATATAAATATATAGATTTATTTTAAGTTATGTTTTATTTATCTTTATGTTTTATTAGATTTTTTTTATTAATATTTATATCATTATTAATATTTATATTTAGATTATATTTTATTATAAATAATTTGATTTATTTTATTGAATGAGAAATTATTAGACTTAACTCTTCTTCATTTGTAATAACCTTATTATTAGATTGAATATCTTTATTATTTATAAGATTTGTTATGTTAATTTCATCTTTAGTAATTTTATATAGAGAGGATTATATAAGAGGAGATTTTACATTAAATCGATTTATTTTTTTGGTATTAATATTTGTATTATCAATAATTTTTTTAATTATTAGACCTAATTTAATTAGAATTTTATTAGGATGGGATGGATTAGGATTAATTTCTTATTGTTTAGTAATTTATTATCAAAATGTAAAGTCTTATAATGCAGGTATATTAACTGCTTTATCCAATCGAGTAGGAGATGTGGCTTTACTAATAGCAATTGCTTGAATATTAAATTTTGGTAGATGAAATTACATTTTTTATTTAGATTATATAAACATAAGTAATGAAATATATTTAATTTCATTATTAATTATTTTGGCGGGGATAACAAAAAGAGCTCAAATTCCATTTTCAGCTTGATTACCAGCTGCTATAGCAGCTCCTACTCCTGTTTCTGCATTAGTTCATTCTTCTACTTTGGTAACTGCAGGAGTTTATTTACTAATTCGATTTAGAAGAGCTTTTTCAGATTTATTAATGAGATTTTTATTAGTAATTTCTATTTTAACAATATTTATATCTGGATTAGGTGCTAATTTTGAATATGATTTAAAAAAAATTATTGCTTTATCAACTTTAAGACAATTGGGTTTAATAATAAGAATTTTATCTATGGGTTTTACTGATTTAGCTTTTTTTCATTTATTAACACATGCTTTATTCAAGGCATTATTATTTATATGTGCTGGAATAGTAATTCATAATGTAAAAAGTTTTCAAGATATTCGTTTTATAGGAAATTTAATTATTTTTATACCTTTTACTTCAGCCTGTTTTATAATTTCAAATTTTGCCTTATGTGGTGTACCTTTTTTAGCTGGTTTTTATTCAAAAGATTTAATTTTAGAAATAGTTTCGTTGAGTTATTTAAATATATATATATATATATTATACTTTTTTTCTATTGGATTAACTGTATGTTATACATTTCGTATATTTTATTATATATTATGAGGGGATTTTAATTTAATTTCTATATATAAATTAAATGAGGAAAATTGATTTATAGTTTATGGTATATTAGGATTAATAATTTTTGCAGTTTTAGGAGGTAGAATATTAAATTGAATAATTTTTTTGACTCCATATTTCATTTGTTTACCATTAATTATAAAGATAATACCAATTTTAATAAGAATTTTAGGCTTATGATTAGGTAGAATTTTATTTAAATATAGATTAAATTATTATTTTAAATTATTTAAGTATTATAGAATATTTATTTATTCAGGATCTATATGATTTATACCAACAATTTTTACTAAGGGTGTAAGAAATTTTCCTTTAAATATTGGATTAAATTCAATAAAATATGTTGATATAGGTTGAAGTGAATATTTTGGAGCACAAAATTTATATTATATTTTAATAAAACTTAGAAGAATTAATCAGTGATTTCAAATGAATAATTTAAAATCTTATTTAGTAATTTTTATTATTATATTATTAATAATTATAATATTAATATATTCAAATAGTCTTATATAGAGAATAACATTGAAGCTGTTAAGGAGATATTTATATCTTTGAATAGAATTTGAATATATTTATAAAAATATAATTTTATTTTTACAATGAAAATGTAGTGTTTTTATTAAACTATATAAATTAAGATATAAATGGACTTAAACCACTTGAATAATAAGTTAGCAGCTTGTATTCGTACAACATATCTTCTTAATTGGAATCTAAATTCAATAATATCATTAACAGTGATAAACCTCTTTTTGGTTTCAATTAATAATAAATAAGGATATATAATTATATCTTATTATCAGGTCGAAACTGATTACAATTAATTTGTTTCTTACTTAATTTAAGGAAAATTGAAAATTCAATACTTTTTGAATGCAAGTCAAATGTTATAATTAACTATAACCCTAATGTTTAAGAGGCTCATTCAAGAGATCCTTGATTTCATTCATGAAATAACCCAATAATTAAAATTAATAAGAATATAATTCTTGTAATTGTTCATATTATAATATTTGAATTAGTAGAAATAATTGTTATTGGGAGAATTAAAGCAATTTCAACATCAAAAATTAAAAAAATAATTGCAATTAAAAAGAATCGTAAAGAGAAAGGAAGACGAGAAGATGATATGGGATCAAAACCACATTCAAATGGAGATCTTTTTTCTCGATCTTCAATATTTTTTTTTGATAAAAGATTAGTTAAAATTATGACAATAAAGGAAATTATTATAATAATAAGTGATGTAATAAATAAGATTTGAATTATTTATTCTAGATAAGTATAGTCTTTTTAATTGGAAATTAAATGTACTTTTTATACTAAATAAATATCTTCCTCATCAATAGATAGAAATATATAAAAATAATCAAACTACATCAACGAAATGTCAATATCAAGCAGCTGCTTCAAAACCAAAATGATGATTAGATGTGAAATGTATAAATATTAGTCGTGTTAAACAGGTAATAAGAAAAGTGGTACCAATAATTACATGGAKGCCATGAAATCCTGTAGCTATGAAAAATGTTGATCCAAATACTGAATCAGCAATAGTGAAAGGTGCTTCATAATATTCATAAAGTTGAAGTATAGTAAAGTATAATCCTAATAAGATTGTAAAAGTTAATCCTTGGACAGCTTGTTTATAATTATTTTTTAATAATCCATGATGACTTCAGGTAATTGTAATTCCTGAAGCTAAAAGAACTGTAGTATTAAGAAGAGGAACTTGTAAGGCATTAAAAGGGATAATACCTAGAGGAGGTCAAATTGATCCTAGTTCAATAGCGGGAGCAAGACTTCTATGATAAAAAGTTCAAAAAAATGAAATGAAAAAGAAAACTTCTGAAATAATAAATAGAATTATTCCTCACCGTAAACCAATTATTACTTCTTTAGTATGATATCCTTGATAAGTACTTTCACGTACAACATCTCGTCATCATTGAATTGAGGTTAAAATTAAAATTAATACTCCTAATAATATTAATTTTTCATTAAATTCATATGAAAATATAATGAAGCCTAATATTGAAATTATAATACTTAAAGCTGCTGTAATTGGTCAAGGTCTATAAGTAACTAAGTGATAAGGGTGATTTATATGTATTGACATTTAATTTACTTCTCTAGAATATAAAGTTGAGAGAACTGCAAAAACATATGATTGAATAATAGCTACAGCTGATTCAAGAGTTAAAAGTAGAATTTGTGTAATAATTAGTAAGGGTAATAAATATATTATTATATTTCTTCCTGTATTTCCTAGTAAAGTTATTAAAAGGTGTCCTGCAATTATGTTGGCAGCTAAACGAATTGCTAAAGTTCCTGGGCGAATAATATTTCTAATTGTTTCAATACAAACTATAAAAGGTATTAGAAGTCCAGGTGTTCCTTGAGGAACTAAATGAGCAAATATGTGTTTAGTATTATTAATTCATCCAAAAGTTATGAAACTAAATCATAATGGTAAAGCAAGAGTTAAAGTTATAACTATATGACTTGTTCTGGTAAAAATATATGGAAATAATCCTATAAAGTTATTAAAAAAGATAATTGAGAAAATTGAAATAAAAATAAAGGTTGAGCCTTTATTAATAATTTTTTTTCCAATTAATATTTTAAATTCTTCATGAAGTTTGTTATTAATTATATTTCATATAACTGAATTTCGATTTGGAATTAATCAAAGTGAAGCAGGAATTAATAGTAATCTAATTAATGAACTTGATCAATTAATTGATATGTTTATAATATTAGAAGAGGGATCAAATACTGAAAATAAATTTCTTATCATTTTCAATTTATAGTTTTATAAGTTAATTTTTTAGATATTTTTAAGGAAATTTTATTATAAGGAGAGTAGTAGTTAATAATATTAAATAAAATTAATAAAATTGAGAAAAATGAAAATAGTATTAATCAATTTAGAGGTATTATTTGGGGAATAAAAAAGTATTAATGTATTAATAATTTTAACATGACATGTTAATGTTATTATTTAACTAACTTTTTATCATTAGAAGTAAATACAAAATTACTATAATTTGGTTTAAGAGACCAATACTTGTTTTTCAGTCATCTAATGATTCAGAAATATTTATAATTCATTTTAAAAAATCATTAGTTGAGGTTCTTTCAATTACAATAGGTATAAATCTGTGATTTGCTCCACAAATTTCTGAACATTGACCATAAAATACTCCAGGTCGATTAAATCAAAAAGTGGCTTGATTTAATCGACCTGGAGTAGCATCAGATTTAATTCCAATACTAGGAATGGTTCATGAATGAATTACATCTTCTGATGTAATTAAAATTCGTGTTAATGTATTTATTGGTAAAGTTGTTCGGTTATCAACTTCTAATAAACGAATGTTAAATGAATTTAATTCATTTAAAGGAATTATATAAGAGTCAAATTCAATATCTTTAAAATCTGAATATTCATAGCTTCAATATCATTGATGACCAATTGTTTTTAAAGTTAATGTAGGGTTAGAATTTTCATCAATTAAATATAAAATACGAAGAGAAGGTAAGGCAATAAAGATTAAAACTATTGCAGGAAGAATAGTTCAAAGGATTTCTAGATATTGTCCATCTATAACGTGTCGATCAATATATTTATTTGTTATTAAAGATAAAATTATGTATCCTACTGTTATTACAATAATAGTAATAATAAATATTGAATGGTCATGAAAGTATATTAATTGTTCTATTAAAGGTGAAGCACTATCTTGTAAACCTAAATGAGCATGTGTAGCCATTAATTATTAAGTTCTAAAAAAAGTTTAAGTAAGCTTTATATAAGGAGCTTAAATCCTTTGCACTAGTCTGCCATATTAGAAAATTAATTGGTAATTAGTGTTAATTCATTATATGTATGTTCAGCTGGAGGAAGATTATTAATTCATTCAATTGATCTATTTATTTGAGAAGAGAATAGTACTAGTCGGTTAGAACTTATTCTTTCTCATAAAATGAAGATGAATATAATAACAGCAATAAATGAAATTATTGACCCTATAGATGATAAAATATTTCATGAAGTGTATGCATCAGTATAATCTGAATATCGTCGAGGTATTCCTGATAAACCTAAGAAGTGTTGAGGGAAAAATGTTAAATTAACTCCTACAAATATAGTAAAAAATTGACTTTTAAGTCAATTTGAATTTAGAGATAATCCTCTAAAAAGAGGGTATCAGTGTACAAATCCTGCTATAATGGCGAATACAGCTCCTATTGAAAGAACATAATGGAAATGAGCAACAACATAATATGTATCATGTAAAATGATATCAATGGCTGAATTAGCAAGAATTACTCCTGTTAAACCTCCTAAGGTAAATAAAAAAATGAATCCTAATGCTCATAAGGAAGCAGGTCTATAGATTATTTTTGTACCATATATTGTTGCTAGTCAACTGAAAATTTTAATTCCAGTTGGGACAGCAATAATTATTGTGGCTCCTGTAAAATAGGCTCGGGTATCTACATCTATACCTACTGTAAATATATGATGAGCCCAAACTACAAAACCTAAAAAACCAATAGCTGATATAGCTCAAATTATTCCATAATTTCCAAATGCTTCCTTTTTTCCGCTTTCGTGAGAAATAACATGAGAAATTATTCCAAATCCTGGAAGAATTAAAATATATACTTCAGGATGTCCAAAAAATCAAAATAAATGTTGATAAAGAATAGGATCTCCTCCTCCAGCTGGATCAAAGAATGAAGTATTAAGGTTTCGGTCAGTTAAAAGTATAGTAATAGCACCAGCAAGAACTGGAAGAGATAGAAGAAGTAAAAGTGCTGTAATACCTACTGATCAGACAAATAAAGGTAATTGTGTCTGATTTATATAAATTGGTTTTATATTAATTATAGTTGTAATAAAATTAATTGCTCCTATAATACTTGATATTCCTGCTAAATGTAATGAAAAAATGGTTAAATTTACTGCAGGTCCTGCATGGGCAATACTAGCTGAGAGGGGAGGATAAACAGTTCATCCTGTACCTGCACCTCTTTCTACTATTCTTCTAACTAATAAAAGTATAATTGAGGGTGGTAAAAGTCAAAAACTTATATTATTCATACGTGGGAAAGCTATATCAGGGGCTCCTAATATTAAAGGAACTAATCAATTTCCAAAACCTCCAATTATAATAGGTATGACTATAAAAAAAATTATAATAAATGCATGAGCAGTCACAATAACATTATAAATTTGATCATCACCAATTAATGAACCAGGTTGACCTAATTCTGTTCGAATTAAAATACTTAAAGATGTTCCAATTATTCCAGCCCAAGCCCCAAAAATAAAATATAATGTTCCAATATCTTTATGATTTGTTGAAAATAATCATCGTTGCAACAAGATATAATTATAATAGGTAAAATGGCTGAGATAAAAGGTAATAGATTGTAAATCTATTTAGGGGAAGGGTATTCTTTTTTACCAGGAATAAATAAGGTCTTATATTCAACAATATGATATTAGAATGCAATTCTGATGGTGTAATCTATATACTAAGGCTTAAAGATAAATTTCTTTATTTATAACTTTGAAGGATATTAGTTTATATTTAACTTAAAGTCTTAATATGTCAATAAAATTAATGTACAAACTAATATCCCTAAAATGGAAATAGATAAAGAGAATCAAATAATTTTTGGATAGATATGTTTAATATATAAAGTTGTAAATGATCATGTAACTTCTGAATTAATAATTAGTAAAGTTGTATATATAATTCGAATATAGTAAAATAAAGTTAAGAGGGAAGATAGGATTAGGATTATTGATGTAAAATATATTCAGTTTTGAATTATATATTGGATAGTAATTCATTTAGGGAAGAATCCTAAAAAAGGAGGTAAACCTCCTAGTGAAAGTATTGAAATGAAAATTGCAAATTTAATAATTTTCTTATTGTTTAATGAATTAAATGTTTGTGTAATGTGGGTAAAATTTATTAATGCTGTAAAGGAAATAATAGAAGTAATGTTAATTGTGTAAATAAGGAAGTAAATAAATCATAAGTTAGATCCCAAGATTATGTTTACTAATAATCATCTGATATGGTTAATTGATGAAAATGAAAGGATTTTTCGTATTGAAATTTGATTTAAACCTCCAATAGCTCCAATGAAGGCGGAAGAAATGATTATAAATTGAATAAAGTTATTATTTTCTAGTAAGTAGGAAATTAAAATGAGGGGGGCAATTTTTTGAAGGGTAAAAATAATAAAAGAGTTTATTCATGAAAGGCCTTCTACTACTGAGGGTAATCATCAGTGGAAAGGAGCACAAGCAATTTTTATTAATAAAGGGATTATTAACATGTTGTTTCAAAATCTATTTTTGTGAAAATAAAAAATTTCGTGGGTATTTGTTTTTAATAGAATTAAGAAGAGAAGAGTTGAGGAGGCAATAGCTTGAACTAGGAAATATTTAAGTGAGGCTTCTGTAGATAGTATATTTTGGTTGGGAGAAAGTAATGGGATAAAGGAGAGTAAATTAATTTCTAAACCTATTCATGCTCCTAATCATGAATTAGCACATAATGAAATTAATACACCTCTTATTAAGGTTCTTAAAAAGAGGATTTTTATCGAATTATTGGGCATTAGAAAAGAGAGGTAAACTCTATAAATGGGGTATGAACCCATTAGCTTTAAAATCTTAGCTTACTTTTCTACATTTTGGTGTAAGGTGCACAAAAATTTTTGATTTTTTAGGATTACAGTTTAATTCTGTTAAGTGTAGCATATGGTTTGGTATATAGTAAAAGTAATAAAATTACATTATTTACCCTATCACGATAACCCTTTAATCAGGCATTTTACTAGTTTTATTAGTTTAAAGAAACTTTTAAATCATTGGACTAATTAATAAAAAAGGTGTTTATTATAATTCACAAGGGTAAAGTTAAGTCAGAATTGGTTCAAAAGTATAATAAGAATCTAATTGAATTTATAACCTTTTATATATATAAAATCTTATAAAAAAAAGATCTATATTACATTATTCGTATAAATAACACATGATTTTAGCAAGTGGTGATAACCTATATGGGAAAGAAAAAAAAAAGGGTTTTAATAATAAATACATAAG